GATTAATTGCTCTTTGTTGTTCAAAATGAATGGTTTCATTTTTGTAATTTTCTAATTGGTCCAAAGTCTTAGAAGTTGAATTAATCAAATTGAATTTTTCTCGTTCTATCTCAGAGTATCCGTTCACTCGAAACTGATCTGCTTCTATTTCGACTTTCCGTAACCGGGCCCGGGCTTTTTCCAGCCGTTCAACGGCCCCGCCCTGCAGTTCTTCTGAATTTCGAATACTATTCAAGATCCTCAGTTTGCGATTATCTAATAAATCACTTAATGAAAGTAGATTATCTTTCCATTCATCTCAAAACTTCCATGATCCCTTCCCGAACCAAACATGAAATTTTCGATTCATTTGGCTCTCACACTCAATTACGTCAACTACTTATGTATGGGGGGGGTTCCCATATCTTTTTTTAATGTAATGAGCCTATCCTCTCTCTTCTCTATTCATATTCCAAAATGAATCTTGCGACTGATCCCTAATCCAAGACCGGAATATTCGGAGGACTCTTCTGACCAAATCAAAATAGATAATTGTCAGCAAAGTTGTTTCTTTTTTTCTTCAAATCCAAAGAATTCTTCTTACTTTATACATAGGTCATCGATTCAGCATAAAAAAGAGTTGTTTGAAATACCTATTTTTCCAATATTTTCCAATCAAATTTCCAATACCACTAAAAGGCTCAAATCTTTTTATCAACATGAGTGTTTTATATCGAAAAAAAAAAAAAAAAATTCCAATTATTATTAATTATTTCATTATTCCTTTTGAAAATATTTCTATTCTATAGTAAAACATAGTAGTAGAAAGAGTACCGTGCTTTGTCTGGACTTCAATTCAAACTTTAGCTTTAACCATGTTAATGGTCCCACATTATTGGTTTGATTCATAGAGAATCAAAATAGATTTACCAACAAATCACGAAATGCTATGGTTCTTAAATATGATTTGAAATTGATTCAGAAGTAATTCGCGGAATCATGCACCCTTTTCCCTTTGGTCCTTAGTTATAACGAAAAAAAAAAGTGCAGCTGGTTGGGTCCAGCCGATTCTTGAAATAAACAACTCGCACACACTCCCTTTCCAAAAAAGATCAATACACCAAGCACTACACTTAGATTTATTGGATTTGTTGCTAAAATATCGGTATTAAACCCGAAACTCCCGGCGAATGGCCAGTGAACCAAAGAAACGAAAGAATCGGTTCCATTTTTCATATGATCTCCTCTTTTAGATAGACTAAAAAAAATTAGTAATTTACCTATTTCGACACAGAGTCAAAAATTCGATTTTGAAATCCTTTCTTTGAATTGGAAATTGGGGATTCCCGCTAAGAAGGATACTATTTAGTATTAGGGACCGGGACTTCTGTCAATTGCAAAACCCCTCGTTTGTTGCAACATCCCTTAAAAAGAGGGTTTTCCTTACTTTAGACTAATAAAGGGAAAGAAAAAAGTGAATTGGTATGCTTATTTTAATTCCTCATCCTCAAATAAGTCCTTCCAATTGTAGGAGTTAAATCTTGATAGAATTCGAAAAAGCCCGAAACACCGATCTAATCAATAAGAGAAAAAAAAAAATAAGTCAATTTCCTTTCCTATTTATCGGATTAAACAAAAGGATTCGCAAATAAAAGCGCTAATGCTACAACCAGTCCATAAATTGTTAAAGCTTCCATAAAAGCCAGACTAAGCAATAAAGTACCTCGTATTTTTCCCTCCGCTTCGGGTTGTCTCGCAATTCCCTCTACTGCTTGGCCCGCAGCAGTACCTTGACCAACTCCAGGTCCAATAGAAGCAAGCCCAACAGCCAACCCGGCGGCAATAACGGAAGCGGCAGAAATCAGTGGATTCATGATAAGTTCCTCGCACTAAAATGAAAATAAAGAAAAAGAAAAACTAAAGAAATCGTTAATGATACAATCGTCCAATGAATTATGACTTAATTATTCCGTCACTGGGATTCACCCAGCCGAAGTAACTAGGAACTCCGAATTGGAATAATAATAATATTATTATTGAACCACCAAAACTATTTCGATATCTTTTTTTTAGTTCCGATCCACGGGCACAACACAGGATTTTTATGAATCCATACGACTTTTGTTCTTCCATTTCTTTTTTCGGGACCCTTTTTTGAATTCTTCGTTTGTTTTCTTTACTTTATTTCATCTCTTTATTTTTATTGATTCAATTCCCAGTCAAAGCAAAGACGAAATCGAATAATTTCGATTGGAATCCCTATCGAAATTCACAATAGTCGCAAGAGTAGGGTGGATTAGATGTATCTTTAGTTCATATATAACTAGCAATATCTAATATCCCATATACATGTCTTTCTTCCAGAACGTAAACCAACTATTCATATCTTAGATTCAAAGTATTCGTATCGTAAAGTCAATCGTATTCTAGAACCCCTTTTCAAAAAACCCACAAGAGTTGGCATTTGATTCCATATACCTAATTATGTCCCCTCGCCTAATCACCCCTTTTTTTATGAATCTCTTTTTTTAGGAATTTTTTTCTATTCCGTTTATTTATCATTATCCAACATGGCTACACTCGAAATAGACGAATTCATTGGGGCGAATCATTGCATAGAACTCAATATCAGTATTTGATTGAGGTACGGTCATGCAATTTATTATTTATTATATTAATATTTTCTTTTGGTCAATCGTTGAATTGAAGAATTGACTAAAATCAACTAAAAAGGGAATCCTTTTAGCTAAATTTAGCTAAAAAGGGAATCATTTTAGAAAGCATCTTTCTTTTCTTTTTTTGAATCACCCGCCTGTGATACTCTAAGAATTTTTATTCAAATTATCACTCTTGGTATTTGCTATTGGAATTGAATGAACAAATAATGAACAAAACAATATAAAGAAAATATTAAGAAAGAAAATATTAATTGGCGGGGGGGGATGATATAATAAGGCCAAAGAGGAATTTTAGGAAAAAGATCCTTTCGATCTCTTTCCTAAAATTCCCCAATTTCATAATTTTTTTTATACGACTCTTGGTCGTATATTCTGTATTTGTAAGATTTATGGTTGGATATGTATGTTTCCTAAGTCGATTATCTTGAATTACACATACATTGCCTTGTTCTAAGCTACAAAAAAAGACAATTTCGAAAACGAGTCAATGATGTCCCTCCATAGATTCGCCTATATAAGCCGCAGCTAAAGTTGCAAAAATAAGAGCTTGAATACCGCTTGTAAATAATCCAAGGAACATGACAGGTATAGGAACCACTAAAGGGACTAAAGAAACAAGAACAACAACTACTAATTCATCGGCTAATATATTGCCGAAAAGTCGAAAACTAAGTGATAAGGGTTTTGTGAAATCTTCTAAAATGTTAATGGGTAACAGAATTGGAGTCGGTTGAATGTATTTACTGAAATAACCTAATCCCTTTTTGGAAAGACCCGCATAGAAGTATGCTACTGACGTGAGCAAAGCTAAAGCAACGGTAGTATTTATATCATTCGTAGGTGCGGCTAACTCCCCATGAGGTAACTCTATGATTTTCCAAGGTAAAAGAGCACCAGACCAATTCGAAACAAAAATAAAAAGAAACATAGTTCCAATAAAGGGAACCCATGGGCCGTATTCTTCTCCAATCTGAGTTTTGCTCACGTCTCGAATGAATTCAAGGACATATTCGAAGAAATTTTGACTGGCAGTCGGAACGGTTTGTGGATTCCGAACGGCTATAAAGGCTGAACCTAATAAGATAGCAATTACAACCCAAGAAGTAATAAGTACTTGGGCATGGACTTGGAACCCGCCTATTTGCCAATAGAAATGTTGGCCTACTTCCACACCGGATATATCGTATAACCCCTTTAGTGTGTTGATGGAACATGATAGAACATTCATATTGCCCTCTGACCGAAATCGAAATTAAAAAGGAATTATTTTGATTCAACCATCTTCTTTTCGACTTGTCTACGTGAATTGTAGATTTTGAATATCTGCTAATTACATAATATCCACCAGTTTTTGTCTATTTTTTTTTTGTGCGATTCAGGAATAGTACCCCAGCCATAAATCCATGGAGTTACCAAAAAAATTGATTTATCTTATTATTAATCAACGATTTCGTATATAGCTAGAGCGACCCTCACAAATTGCGAATACTAATTTGTTAAGAATTAATCGGATTGAAGCTATAGCGTCATCGTTTGCTGGAATCGAAATATCTGCGAGATCGGGGTCACAATTTGTATCGATTAAACAAATTGTTGGAATTCCCAAAGTGATACATTCTCGAAGAGCCGTATATTCTTCGTGCTGATCGACGAGGATTACAATATCGGGTGCCCTCGTAATATATTTAATCCCGCCCAGATACGTTTGCAGGCGTGATAATTGTCTCTTCAAAATAGCGGCATCCCTTTTGGGAAGACTGTCGAGTCTCCCCTTTTTTTGTTCCGTTCTCAAATCCCTGAACTTGTGAAGTCTTGTTTCTGTGGTGGACCAATTCGTTAACATACCACCGAGCCATTTTTTATTAACATAATGACACCGAGCCCTTATTGCAGCTCGCGCGACTGAATCAGCTGCTTTATTTTTAGTACCAACAATTAAGAATTGTTTTCCCCTACTTGCTGCATCAAAAACTAAATCACAAGCTTCTGATAAAAAACGAGCAGTTCGAGTCAGATTTGTAATATGAATACCTTTGTGTTTTGCAGATATATAAGGTGCCATTCTAGGATTCCATTTCCGAGTACCATGACCAAAATGGATTCCTGCTTCCATCATCTCTTCCAAATGGATGTTCCAATATCTTCTTGCCATTTCTCTCCCACTTCCTCTTAAAAAAAAAAGAGACGAGGCGCCCTGAAATAAAGAATTGTTCCGAGGGAACCTTCTCTTCTACCAGAGATTGACCATTGATAATTGATACACGATCCAGGCCATTCATTACTTTCTATTCATTATTATCTTTTTTTTCTTACCATTAATCAAATGATCACAAATAGTTAAAAGAATCCGCTCCTAGGACTCATTAAACCCTCTAAGCAATTGCTCTGATGTATCATGGAAAGTCGTTGAAATGCAAGAGTCAAATAATTCTCTGTGGTGTAAGAAAATATCTCTCATTTCCCCCCCGAATAAATTCCCTTTTTGTCTTTCCAAAAGAATGATGTTATGCTGCCTTGAACAGTGCACTAATCCTTTGAATCCGGTACCAACGGGTATTATCCCCCCCAGAACAACGTTTTCCTTCAAGCCTTTCAACCAATCGATACGACCTCGGAGAGCTGCTTTTGCTAAAACTCGTGTGGTTTCTTGAAAACTTGCTTCGGATATAAAACTTTGAGTATTCAGAGATGCTCTCGTTATTCCCAATAAGATAGCTCGATAACAGATCACTTCTTCCAAAGCGCGCCCCGTTCGTTCCGCTCGTAACAATCCAATCAGTTCGCCGGGTAAAAAAATATTAGACATTCCATCTTCTGAAACCAAGACTTTTGATGTTATTTGACGTACAATAATTTCTAGATGCCTATTATGGATCTGCACCCCCTGCGATCGATAAACCTTTTGGATCTTATTAACCAAAGAGATACGACTTTGCACTATAGTTAGCTCAGCACCAATCAAGAATCCCCAGGGAATCCCAAGAATTCTTGTTATACGCGCGTTCCAACCCTCAACTCTCTTTTCTAGGTTCATCGATATTGAATCAAGCGAACGCACTTCTAACACTTGTTCTACTTTTGGAAGACCCTGCGTTATATCACCAGATCTCGATTTTTCATATATAAATGTAACTAATGTATCCCCTTCGTAAAGGATTTCTCCATAATGCCCATGAACAGTTGCTCCAGGAGTAGCCAAATAAGGCTTAGCTGATCGTATTACTACAGAGTTGACTTGAACAATTAAAACTTGACCAGATTTTAGGGGTGGTCCGTTTTTGGTTATACATACATTTTCACAAAGAAACTGCCCAAGACTAATTCTCGGGGACATTTCCTTACAATAATTATGATGGAGAAAATACCAATTCAAATTAAATGGATTCAAAATGATCTTACTGTCTGTATCAGGATTCGAAATTTCCCCGTTTTCATCCATTAAATAATATTTAAGTGTTTGACAAGGCTGTTTTAAATTGTCAAGTTTCAAATAGTTAGTTACCGAGAGATGATTATGAGTTATTAAATAGTAAAATGAATAAAAATTCGCAATTTGAAGGACTGTTCCTAAAGGTCCCAACGAATTCCTAATTGGGGTTAGAGAATCTTTTTGAGTTGGAATTGATTGTTTTATCACATTGTGATATTTTACATCGTTCAATGGACCCATTCGAAAATAATTAGATGATGACAAAATTCTCAAAGATTGGCATTCCTTATTTCTATTCAACAACGTACGAATAGTTCCTTGATTTTGGCTAAGTGATTGTTCAACCCCCGCCTTGCCAAAAACGGAATAAAACGGATTGCTATTGGTGCGAACGGAACCATTATCAGAGATCAATCCTGAACCTGACGGATGATTCCTTTTTCTGATATATGAAATTTGGGATTTCACTAAGTTGATTCTTAAGAAATCGCGAATCAGACCATTTGTACGTACTTCAACAAAGGAAGCACAAACCTCTTCGACGGAAGAACTTTTTTTGTCTTGGTCCCAATTCAACACAAAACACGTACGAACTAATTGAATACTTGTATCAGGAATTCCCCGAGCAGCTTTGCCCTTCCCATAAAGGACATAATTGACAACTCGAAATTTCATATTATCCTTTTCCCGCAGCGGATCCTGGGGGAAGAGTGTTGCTAAATTTATACCGTCTGCTATTTCATATGTGACTACGGGTCGAACCAAAACAAAATACTTTTTCTTGGTAGGTGCGATCCGTTGAACATAGATCCATTTTTTCAATTTTTTTGATTCCTTAGTGGATTCCTTAAGTTTTTTTTTTTCCCTTTCTGGCGGTATCAAGATGCCACTATGTCGGGATATCTTATCTATCTCTCCGGGAAAATGGATATCTCCCGAAAATATTTTTAGTTCAATCCCCCCTTTTTTTCTCTCCATTCGCACCAATCCGCCCACTCGGCTTCTTATATTTAAAGTGATTCGTGTATCTACTCCAATGATACTATTATTCCGTACCATTAGGTAAGAAGATTCGGGAAAAATATGCACTTCCTCGGGAATGAAAAAAAGGCGATCTATTTGCATTTGGTATTTTGGCTTAATTTTTTTGAGTCCTCGATACTCAATCAAGTCCTCTTTTTTGACGATTGAATGCACCCCCAGAGTCCCATATTTAGTAATTCCGGAACTCCTTCTTCTGTATCGAGGATCGTCGAAATAAGCAAGAATACTATTTCTACGGAAAATACCCCCTATGGGTATTTCAATCGAGATCCCTGAATGGGGCATTAGCTCTTTCTCTTGTTCGTGAATCGAGTGGAATGGAATAAGAAATCGATTTCTTTGCCTTTTTGCCAATAAATCCGAATTCGCGTGGAGAATTGCAGGATGTATGAGATTACAATGACCAGTACCTACGATTCTCTTAAATCCCGAATAATCAGATATCTCAAGAATTCCACCTTCTTTTTTAGCAGAAAAATCAGAACTAAATAATTTGTGTCTCGCTTGATCATTATTCACCGAGAGCGAGAGGCTAGAAATCTCTCTTCGTTCGACAGAAAGAGAATGAATATTCATTTGATCTTGATCCTTGTAGAGTGAAAAAGAAACTACACTAGATCCGCATGAACCCCCCGATAATATCCATAAATGACTTGTTTTTGGCAAGAGATGTACATTACTATATGTAAATTCGGGTGCATGGTACACATCAGTACTCCAGTGCATTTCTCCCTCTGAATCAGAATAGATATGTTTTCGAACCCTCTCTTTAAAACTCAAAGTGTATGCTCCCGCCTGAATCTCAGCAATCACTTGTTCTGATTCGACATATTGATCGTTTTGAACTAAAAGAAAACTTTTTGGTGGAATAGTCACATTATGCACAATATCTTCACTCTCAATAATTATATCCAAATCTATCGAACATAGAAAAGCAGGATGCCCGTGACGTGTGCGCGTGGGCTGAACCAAATCCTCGTTGAATTTGATTTTACCGTTAGATGGGGCTCGTACATGTTCTGCAGTGCCCCCTGTAAATACGCCACCGGTATGAAAAGTCCTTAATGTTAGTTGAGTCCCCGGTTCTCCAATAGATTGACCCGAAATAATACCTACGGCTTCCCCCAATTCAACCAGGTCACCATGAGTCGGACTCCGACCATAGCATAATCGACAGATCCAAGATGTACTCCTACAAGTAAAGGGGGTTCGAATAGATATTGCTTGTGCTCGAAAGGTTATGAGTCGATTGACAAGTCCAATCCCAATATCTTGATTTCTAATGGCGATGCATCGCGGACCCATATATATATCGTCTGCTAATACACGACCAATTAATGTTTGGCTAAAAACCCTTTCCGACAGCATCCTCATCCTATTTTGATTTTGAGGACTCACAGAAATTCCTCGGATGGTGCCACAATCGGTTCTACGTACAACAATGTGTTGAACTACTTCAACAAGTCTTCGCGTAAGATATCCAGCATCTGATGTTCGTACAGCGGTATCTACAACTCCCTTGCGGGCTCCATAGCAAGAAATTATATATTCTGTTAAAGAAAGTCCTTCGCGTAAATTGCTTTGAATGGGTAAATCAATCATTTGACCTTGGGGATCAGACATTAATCCTCTCATACCCACCAATTGGTGTACTTGAGATGCATTTCCTCTAGCTCCCGAAAAAGACATTATATGGGCTGGATTAAAGGGATCGGTCATCCTAAAATTAGGATTCATTTCTTGTCGCAAATATTCACTTGTAGCATACCATATCTCAATGGATTGACGTAGTTTTTCTATCGCGTGTACATTCCCATAATGATGGTGTTTTTCCAAAATAAAACTTTGTTGTTCAGCATCTTGGACTAGCCATCGCTTAGAAGGTATCGTTAAAAGATCATCAATACCTAATGAAATAGATGTAGCAGTGGCTTGCTGGAAACCCAGGGTCTTTACTTGATCCAGGATGTGTGATGTATATGCCATTCCGAAGTGATCTATTAACCTGCTAATAAGTCGTTTAATGGCAGTTCCATCTATCATTTTATTGTGAAAGACCAGACTCGCCCGTTCTGCCATAAGTACCTCCGTATTCCGCTGAGTAGGATTCGACAATGGATTTGAGTCAATGATTGGAAAACTTCCTTTTCTCGATCTTGCTTCACGTAGAAAGGTCAGCAATGGTGGTCATACCTGAACCGGAAAGGCCCAAGGTGTCATAGAATTACTTAGTTTAGACACCATATGATTAGGTACCATATGAGCAGGCCCGACAAAACCCTTGTATAGCTTCTTCGATTTCTCGATAAAGAGAAATATGGCCGACGGTGGTTCGAATGTATATAGAAAGAATTTCTTTTTTTACACTTCGTACTATTAGATAATGTCCATAAATCTCATGATAGGTACCCAAAGATTCATAGTGAACTTCGATGGGAGCTTCCCTTGAAGCAATAACGCGTTGATCTAATCGCCACCGGAGCCACAAAGGACTATCTAAATTGATTCTTTTCTGCCGATAAGCCCCAATTGCATCATAGGAATTACAAAAAAAGGGTTCTTTCGGATACTTATAGCTATTATCGTCAATTCTTCCATCTTGATAATTTCTTCGATTACATGGATGATACCTATTTGCACAAATACCTCGACGATTCCCGCTCGTTAATACATAGAGTCCAATAAGCATATCTTGAGTCGGTACGGAAATGGGATCTCCAATAGTAGGAGACAAGAGATTCATATGAGAAAACATAAGTAAACGAGCCTCCGCTTGAGCCTCTAAAGATAAAGGTATATGAACAGCCATTTGATCCCCATCAAAGTCTGCATTGAATCCCTTACAAACTAATGGATGTAAACAAATAGC